TCTATTTTATTTGATTGATGGATCCAACAACCAAACCCATTTTTTTTTTAATTCATTAAAAAAGAGAGTGGTTTTATTCGAAGCGCTTCGTGATTTTCAACCAATTATGTGCTTCAATATAATTACCTGGAGTAAGCGCTATAGCTTGTTTCCAATACTCAGCAGCTTGATCGGACCAAGCTTCCGCAATTTCAGAATCACCCTGTAGAATGGCCTGTTCTCCCCGGTCGGAATAGGTGGTTCCTTCCCTTAGAACCGTACTTGAGAGTTTCCTATCTCATACGGCTCAAAAATCGATTCTTTTTGTGTCCTATCTTAATCTACCCTATGCTAACTGAATTAGATTTCTCATAAACCTATCCCATTTTTTCTTGGGTTAACCAGAAGAAGTTAATTACATAAGTTTCAAACCCTAATTTTGATCAATAATCAGAATCAGTTTGATCTTTTCTCCCACCTTCAGAAGAATGAAGCATAGGTATCCCCACAATATCGTTAGAATTTTCTGAAAGGTAACTATCTCGGTTTCATATATGGAATTCATATAGAATCTTTGAAAAAGACTTTTTTCCATAAGAAAAAAGAACTTACTATCTTTGGGATCTGATGCTACACCGCTGCTCAATACCTTAGTGGATTGACTCTATTACATAAGTTGATTCCTAACTTTTGTCCCATATCATGACATAAGTAAGCAGTTCTTAACTGTATCGACTCAATAGCTCGCTAATTGATCTTTACGGTGCTTTCTCTATCAATTTGATCCTTTATCCATAGAATATAGTATATAGGCTGCACTCATTTTTTTTTCTTCCTATTTTGGTTCTCGTGAAGTCTCTTTCCTTGCTACAGCTGATAAAAATCGTTGCTTTGGACGATGCATTATGTAGAAAGCCTATTTTTTCTAGTATTTACTAGCCAATTTGATCTTTGCTTTTTTTCCTTATTTCTATAGTGGAGATAGTCGCACGTAATGACAGATCACGGCCATATTATTAAAAGCTTGTGGTAAGAATGGGTTTCGTTCTAGTGCCCGGAAATAATATTCCAAAGCCTTTGTATGCTCTCCATTGCTTGTGTGTATAAGGCCTATGTTATAGAGTATATAACTTCGATCATAGGGATCAATTTCTGGTCGCGTAGCTTCATAATAATTCTGTAAAGCTTCCGCATAATTTCCTTCGGATTGAGCCAACATCCGTTACGGTCGTTCATTCTATTCAAAAAATCTCCGTTCCAGAACCGTACATGAGATTTTCATCTCATACGGCTCCTCCCTTCTGCGCATAGTACTAAGGGGAATAATCCATAGAATAAAAATTGAACTATTCTCATCTCATTATGAACTGAAAGGAACTAGTATTTTTACAAGAAATCTCTAGCCAGCCTTCCCGCAAGAGGTTTTTTCTTAACACCAATCATATTAGTGTTAGATATAAATGGTAACTCCAACAATTTCTTTGTTCTCAACGCCTTCTATTTCCAGGAATTAGTCACTTCAACGATCTTTGATGGTTATACGGGTATCCAAAGTACAAACGAGATGGATGTTTGTTGTCCCAACCATTCTTGTTAGTCCCGATACCGATAAGGAAAGGGGGAATTTATAACAAAGTTTTTGTGTTGTTGATTCCTAGGTGTAGTGCTTTTTCCCTTATGCCGTCTATTGGTACTGATGTAGTGTAGGATTGACCCGCAATACAGAACCCATAGGTGTAACCTTTCGCTCAATACTCAAATCAACAATTGAAACATCTGAGGCTGCATCAATCGAGGATACACGATAGAAGGAATTGTTCTATCTCCAAACTTCACCTTCACCGAGCGTAGGTTTATTTCAAGAATTTCGTTCTTTCTATACCGAACCGCGTCTCTTTCTCGTAAGACTGAGGTGAGGGCTAAAAAAAACAAGAAAAAAGAATCAAATCGCACCATCTCTGTAATAGGTAAATGCCTTTTTTTCTCCTGAAGTTGTCGGAATTATTCGTAATAAGATATTGGCTACAATTGAAGAGGTCTTATCAATAAAATTTCCATTTATATTAGATCTAGGCATAATTAGCAATCCATTCTAGAATTCTTTTCATTACCCCTGGGGAAAATGATCCCACAAACAAAGCAAAGGAATTATACAGTACGAAATAACATAAAAACAGACTAATTTTATTCTAATAAATAGATATTAAATAGATATGGGCTTTCCACTTAAATTGTCCCCTTTTGTTTGGGAAAGATATGAGATATTGGAATCAGATTGATTTCATTCCCATTTTTGTAGTATACCAATGAGCGGAACTATTACTATTTCATCTAAGTTAAATAACCAAGGACTTTTTTTACTACAGATTCTGATAACTCGAGAAGTTTTGATTTGGTTATGATCCAAAGAGAAAAAAGAATGGAATAATCATTCCATGAAAAAATAGAGTAGAGTAACCATACCTTCTGTTTGCATAACGTGTATACACCACGCCATACAATCGAAATATCAAAATCCATG